ATGTAACTCGTTGTTCAAACAACTATTCAGAGTTCCTAGAGCTCCCTGTAAGGCTTGTTGGAAAACCCGTTGTCGAACTTGATTAATCGTCCTTTTCTGTTCAAACTGAATAGTTTCATTTTTGTAATTTTCTAATTGTTCCAAAGTCTTATAAGTTGAATTAATTAAATTCAATTTTTCTCGCTCTATCTCAGAGTATCCATTCACTCGAAACTGATCTGCTTCCATTTCTACTTTCCGTAAGCGAGCCTGGGCTTTTTCTAACTGTTCAATGGCCCCTCGACGAAGTTCTTCTGAATTTCGAATAGTATTCAAGATCCTCTGTTTTCGATTATCTAATAAATCAGTTAATGAAAGTAGATTATCTTTCCATTCATTTCAAAGCTTCCACAATCCCTTCCCGAACCAAATATGAATCTTTCGATTCATTTGGCTCTCACGCCCAATTACTTAGAATAAAGTCTCATATCTTTTTATAAATGTAATGATGAGCCTATCCTCTCGTCTTTGTTCATATTCAAAAAAAATATCTAAACCTAATGCCGGATCAAAATATTCAGAGGATTCTTCTGACAAAAAAATATGTAATTGTCAGTAAAGTTGTTTGTTTTTTTTCTTTTCTTCAAATCCAAAAAATTCTTCTTATTTATACATAACCCATAGGTCGTCGATTCAGCATTGGATAAAATGGACGAAATGCCCGTTTTTACAATAAGTTGCTTCAAATCATTTTATCGATAGGAGTGTTCTCTATCGATAAAATATTCATTTGGAACCATCTCTATATTAACATAGTGGTAGAAAGAATACCATGCTGCATCTAGACTTCAAACAGTTTGCTTTAACCATGTTAATGGTCCTACATTATTGGTTGATAGAGAATCAAAGGCGGTTTTACCAATGAATCGCGAAATGCTATGGTTCTTACATAGAATTTCTTAATTTATTTCGAAGTAATTCGCGAGATCATGCACCTTTCTTTCCTAGTTATAACGAAAAAAAGTACAGCTGGTTGGATCCAACCTATTCTTGAAATAAACAACTCGCACACACTCCCTTTCCAAAAAAGATCAATACACCAAGCACTACACTTAGATTTATTAGATTTGTTGATAAAATATCGGTATTAAACCCGAGACTCCCGGCAGATGGCCAGTGACCCAAAGAAACGAAAGAATCGGTTACATTTTTCATAGGATCTCCTCTTATAGATAGACTAAAAAATAGAATAGAGTTCTTTTTGTATCACTTCGCCCCTCTTTTTTATTTATTCTTTTCTTTTTTCCTATTTTGAAAAGTATTCGAGTTATGTGAACTACCCCCCAGTTGCAATACTTAGTTTTCCTTGGACTCCGAGCGGGAAGGATGAAAGCGAGTCGGTATACCAATTCTTCATCCGCAAATCAGCCCTTCCCGTGGGTTATTTTGTCAACCAATAAGTAATTCTAGGGGTGAAATCTTGCTAGAATTCGAAAAAGCAAACGACAAGTCCAAGGCAATAAAATATGTATTTTTCATATTTCTAAGATTAAACAAAAGGATTCGCAAACAAAAGTGCTAATGCTACAACCAGCCCATAAATTGTTAAAGCTTCCATAAAAGCTAGACTAAGCAATAGAGTACCTCGTATTTTTCCCTCTGCCTCAGGCTGTCTCGCGATACCCTCTACAGCTTGACCCGCAGCAGTTCCTTGACCAACCCCCGGTCCAATAGAAGCAAGCCCTACGGCTAATCCAGCAGCAATAACGGAAGCGGCAGAAATCAATGGATTCATGATAAGTTCCCTCGTACCAAAAAAAGAAATGGTTAATGATACAATCAACCAACGAATTATGACTGAATTATTCCATCACTAGGATTTATCCAGCCGAAGTAACTACGAACTTCGAGTTGAAGTAATAGTATTATTGAATCGTCCGAACTACTTCAATATCTCTTTTTTAGTTTCTTTTCTATCCACAAAGTCTTTGTGAATCCATACAGCTTTCCTTCTTCCATTTCTTGGTTCCGAACTGTCAATTGAATTCTTCCATGTTTTTCTTAAGTTCATCTGTTTATTCATTCAATTCACAGTCACAAAGAGACAGAAAAGGAAGGACTTCTGTTGTAACCCCATCTAAATTCATAGAAGTAGGAAAAATGCAATATAGCTTTAGTTCATATATAACCAGTCAATATCTAATATCACATATACATGTCTTTCTTCCATAACGTAAACCAACGATTCTTCTTAGATTCAATCGTATTCGAGAATCAATTATCAAAACATTTACAGGAGTTGACTTATTTATAGCCATTCAATTACATATACCTAACCTTCACCCATTTTTATGAATTCCGTTTTTTGTAAATTCTTTTCCCTCTTCCCCTTTCTTTATCATTATTCCACCGGATCCAATCGAAATGGACAAATTGCTTAGTCCAAATCATTGCATAGAAATATCATTATTGGATTGATCGAAGTTCATGCAATTTGTTATTTATTATATTACTATTTTCA